TCTCCCCTCCATTTTTGTGCCTTTAGTGGGCTTAGTATTTCCGGCAATTGCAATGGCTTCTTTATCTCTTTATGTTCAAAAAAACAAGATTTTTTAGATACAACAAGGACAAATCTTATATATATATATTTTTTTTCAAGACTTACTTGGATCATAACACGGATATCTATTTAGTAAAATATGGTATAATATGCGGCTTCCTTCGGGCATAAGCTCTTATGTATGTGTAAACATGATAAATGAATTATAACTATTTTCAAATAGATCGGAGAATTTCTGAAATGTAAAGTCAATATATCTATATGTATTAGGAAATCATATGAAAGGGATGTTATTATTTTAGTTTGGATCTAAGAAATTCGATGAATTATCCCTAAAGGTTCACATCATAATAGTGCTGGTTGATGAGAGTTACTTCGGAAACAAAAAAAAGTAAAAAAAAAATTATTTTTGTTATTCTCCCAATTCCAATAAAATGCAACTAGGTCTAGTTAGAGTATGAGTTGGCGATCAGAACGTATATGGGTAGAACTTATAGCGGGGTCTCGAAAAACAAGTAATTTCTGTTGGGCCTTTATTCTTTTTTTAGGTTCATTAGGGTTTTTATTGGTTGGAACGTCCAGTTATTTTGGTAGGAATTTTATATCTTTATTTCCTTCTCAGCAAATAATTTTTTTTCCACAAGGTATCGTGATGTCTTTCTATGGGATCGCAGGTCTTTTTATTAGCTCCTATTTGTGGTGCACAATTTCGTGGAATGTAGGTAGTGGTTATGATCGATTCGATATAAAAGAGGGCATAGTGTGTATTTTTCGTTGGGGATTTCCTGGAAAAAATCGTCGCATATTCCTCCGATTCCTTATGAAAGACATTCAGTCCATCAGAATAGAAATTAAAGAGGGTATTTATGCTCGTCGTGTCCTTTATATGGAAATAAAAGGACAAGGAGCCATTCCCTTGACTCGTACTGATGAGAATTTTACTCCACGAGAGATTGAGCAAAAAGCTGCTGAATTGGCCTATTTCTTGCGTGTACCAATTGAAGTATTTTGAAAAAAGGAACTGAAGAATGAATACTTTGCAAGAGATAAAAAACTCAAGAATCATCTTTTTTTCTATAGCATAACTTAACTGAAGTTTCTTCAGAACGCTTACTCGAGCCAAAGCAAACGTATATGAAACAATTCTAAAACGAAATTGTTTATGTCCACAATTTTTTTTATGCGTATGTAAATCCACTTAACTCAATTCAGTAACAAATCTAAATGATAGATTCATCATATATCAAAACAAAACATTTCATCATAAAGTAAAGAATTTTTTTCTAAATATTTGATATTTTGATAGAACGGGAGTTCTTTCGTCTCGAAATCCGACTACTATTAATTTGAAGAGGGCTCTTATTCTATATTCTTTCTAAATTCAAGGACTAACCGCTGTACTGAATCACAAAAAAATCCGGAAATACATCGATGACTTGTAATAGAACTTATGCTTGATAGAAATATTAGTATCATATAGAGTCGACGAATGAGGTGCGTTCATTAAAAATTTTAAAATTCACAGACGAAAAAATGGCAAAAAAGAAAGTATTAATTTCCCTTCTATATCTTGCATCTATAGTATTTTTGCCTTGGTGGATCTCTCTCTCATTTAATAAAAGTCTGGAATCTTGGTTTACTAATTGGTGGAATACTAGGCAATCCGAAATTTTTTTGAATGATATTCAAGAAAAGAGTATTCTAAAAGAATTCATAGACTTAGAGGAACTCTTACGTTTGGACGAAATGATAAAGGAATACCCGGAAACACATTTACAAAAGCCTCGCATCGAAATCTACAAAGAAACGATCCAATTGATCAAGATGCACAACGAGGATCGCATCCATACAATTTTACACTTCTCGACAAATATAATCTGTTTCGGTATTCTAAGTGGTTATTCTATTCTAGGTAATGAAGAACTTGTTATTCTTAACTCTTGGTTTCAAGAATTCCTATACAACTTAAGCGACACAATAAAAGCTTTTTCTATTCTTTTATTAACTGATTTATGTATAGGATTCCATTCGCCCCACGGTTGGGAATTAATGATTGGCTCTGTCTACAAAGATTTTGGATTTGCTCATAATGATCAAATTATATCCGGTCTTGTTTCTACTTTTCCAGTCATTTTAGATACAATTTTTAAATATTGGATCTTTCGTTATTTAAATCGTGTATCTCCTTCACTTGTAGTGATTTATCATTCAATGAATGACTGAAAAGTGATCGAACGATCCAATTATAATATTTGTTACTTTGTACATAAGCAAAACATTCAAAATTGTACTTACTACCCATCCAAGGAATTCCTCCAATATTCCAGTAAAATTATTTATATTTAATATTTAAGTAAATAGCAAAATTATAGATAGGGAACTATACTAGCGACCTACCTAATTTTATTGTAGAAATTTTCGGGATCAATGATTGGACCATGCAAACTAAAAATACCTTT